TTTCCTCAACGAATATTCACTTTCTATTATATTCAGCCAACCATCGTATTCAAATTAGAAGATATATGTCTACAACGTGTGATTAAATAAAAAACAGGAGAAAGGATTCTCCTTTACAGTCGATTTTATTCAACAATTGACCAAAAGAAAATATTAATAAATAATAAATTGCATGAACTTAGATCAATCAAATAATCATATTTATATGTAATAATTCGCCCTAAGCAATTTAATTTTCCCATTTAGATTGTATTCGATTTGAATAATGATAAAGAAAACAGAAGGGAAAAAATTTACAAAAAACGGGAGTTAGATTGATTCTCAAATCTGAGTGAATCTAATGGTTTACGTTATGGAAGAAAGACATGTATATGTGATATAGATATTGACTCGTTATATATGAACTAAAGATATATTTCATTTTCCCGACTACTGAGGTTCTCCTTTCGTATCGTTGTGGCTGTGAATTGACTGAATAAACAGATGGAATCAAGAAAAGATGGAAGAAGTGAAGTAACAGTTCGGAACCAAGAAATGGAAGAACGAAAGTTCTATGGATTCACAAAAACTCTGTGGATAGAAATGAAAAAAAAAAGATATCGAAGTAGTTCTGATGATTCAATAATTTTATTACTAAAACTCGAAGTTCTTAGTTATTTTGACTGTATGAATGCTATCGATGGAATAATTCAGTCATAATTCATTGGTTGATTGTATCATTAACCATTTCTTTTTCTTTTTGTTGTTACGAGGAACTTATCATGAATCCACTGATTTCTGCTGCTTCCGTTATTGCTGCTGGATTGGCCGTAGGGCTTGCTTCTATTGGACCTGGAGTTGGTCAAGGGACTGCTGCGGGTCAAGCCGTAGAGGGGATCGCGAGACAGCCCGAGGCAGAGGGAAAAATACGAGGTACTCTATTGCTTAGTCTAGCTTTTATGGAAGCTTTAACGATTTATGGATTGGTTGTAGCATTAGCACTTTTATTTGCGAATCCTTTTGTTTAATTATTTAATCTTAGAAATAGTAAAAATAGAATATGTATTTTTACTTTTTTATTGACTTGAACTTGTCGTTTGCTTTGTCAAATTAGATCAATAGTTCACTCCTACAATTCCTTCTTCGTTGAGAAAATAACCTCTGGGAAGGGCTGATTTGCAGATGGGGAATTAGTATACCGACTCACTTTCACCCTTCCCATCCGTAGTCCAAGGAAAACTCTTTTTAGGAGATGTTGTAACAATCAATGGGTAGTTCATACTTGATAACATAACTCAAATATTTTTCAACTCGATTTGAAAAAAAAAAAGAATAAATAACAAAGAGGAGCAAAGTGATAGAAAAAGAACTCTGGTCAATTTTTTAGTCTATCTATAAGAGGAGATGAGATTATATGAAAAATGTAACCGATTCTTTCGTTTTTTGGGGCCACTGGCCATCTGCCGGGAGTTTCGGATTTAATACCGATATTTTTGCAACAAATCCAATAAATCTAAGTGTAGTGATTGGTGTATTGATCTTTTTTGGAAAGGGAGTGTGTGTGAGTTGTTTATTTCAAGAATAGGCTGTATCCAATCAGCTGTACCTTTTTCCGTTATAACTAGGAAAGAAAGGTGCATGATCTCGCGAATTACTTCTTAAGAAATTATATGTAAGAACCACAGCATTTCGCGATTCATTGGCAAATCCACTTTGATTCTCTAGCAACCAATAAGGTGGGGCTCTTAAGATGGTTAAAGCAAACCGTTTGAAGTCTAGGCACAGCATGGTACTCTTTCGACCACTATGTTAATATAGAGATGGTTTTGAAGTGAATATTTTATCGATATAGAACACTCATTTCGATAAAATGATTTGAACCACTTTTTCTAAAAATGGACATTTTCTCTGTTTTCTCGAATGCTGAATTGACGACCTATGCCTTATGTATTAAGTAAGAAGAGTTTTTTGGATTTCAAATGAAGAAAAAAAAAGAAACAACTTTGCTGACAATTACATATTTTTTATTTTGTCAGAAGAGTCCTCCAAGTATTTTCTTTTTGTATTCGATTCATTTTTTGACTATGAATAAAGAAGAGAGGATAGGCTCATTACATTCATAAAAAAGCTATGATAATTTATCAGCTATGATAATTTATCATAAGTAATTGAGCGTGAGAGCCAAATGAATCGAAAGATTCATGTTTGGTTCGGGAAGGGATTATGGAAGTTTTAAAATGAACAGAAAGATGATCTACTTTCATTAAGTGATTTATTAGATAATCGAAAACAGAGAATCTTGAATACTATTCGAAATTCAGAAGAACTGCGTGAGGGGGCCATTGAACAGCTGGAAAAAGCCCGGGCCCGCTTACGGAAAGTGGAAATTGAAGCAGATCAGTTTCGGGTGAATGGATACTCTGAGATAGAGCGAGAAAAGTTGAATTTGATTAATTCAACTTATAAGACTTTGGAACAATTAGAAAATTTTAAAAATGAAACGATTCAGTTTGAACAGCAA